GTACGAAAAAGAACAAGAAAAAATCCGAATAAGAGTAAAAGAAACCTGGGATACCACTATATTTGCTCAAGTAACAAGGAGTTTGCTGTTAGTAACTCAGTCAATTCTTAGAAAACAAATTTTATTTCCTTTATTGATAATAGCAAAAAATATCGCCCGTGTATTATTATTCCAAAATCCTGAATGGTCTGCGGATTTTAAAGAGTGGAATAGAGAAATACATATTAAATGTACCTATAACGGTATTCAATTATCAGAAACAGAATTTCCTAAAAATTGGTTAACAGAAGGTATTCAGATAAAGATACTATTTCCTTTCTGTCTAAAACCTTGGCACAGATCTAGGATACATCTTTCTCGTCGAGATCACATGAAACAGAAAGAAAAAGAACAAAAAAATGATGTTTGTTTTTTAACAGTTTGGGGACTGGAAACTGAACTTCCTTTTGGTTCTCCTCGAAAACGGCCTTCCTTTTTTAAACCTATTTTTAAAGAACTCAATAAAAAAATTAAAAAATTTAGAAATAAGTGTTTACAAGTTCTAAGAATTTTCAAAGAAAAACTCAAATTGTTTCTAAATGAAATGATTATTCAAAGTCTTCCATTTTTCTTTAAAAAGAAATCGAAAGAAAAAAATTCGATAATCAATAATCAGATTCAGATAAGTCATAAATCATCCACTCAAGCCCAATTCATGAACATGAATTCGACAAATTATTCCTATTCTGTGACAGAAAAAAAAATGAAAGATCTGGCTAATAGAACAAGGACAATCAGAAATCAAATAGAAAAAATGAAAAAAGACAAGAAAAAGAGAATAGAAGTAAATATTAGTTCTAACAAAACACGTTATGGCGTTAAAAGATTCGAATCACGCAAAAATATCGGTCAGATATTGAAAAGAAGAAATGCTCGGTTAATCTGTAAATCAAGTTATTTTTTCAAATTTTTTAGAGAAAAAATATATGTAGATCTATTTCTATATATTATTAATATTCCCAGAATTAATACACAACTTTTTCTTGAATCAACACAAAAAGTAATTGAAAGACCCATTTCCACTAATAAAACAAGTCAAGAACGGGTTGATACAACAAATGAAAATAAAATTCAGTCTATTTCGACTATAAAAAACTCACTTTTCCTATTTAGTAGTAATATTAATAGGAATTCGAAGATTCATTCTGATTTATCTTTTTTGTCGCAAGCTTATGTATTTTACAAATTATCACAAGCAAAAATATATAACTTATATAAGTTAAAATCTACGTTAAGATCTGTCCTTCAATATCATGGAACATCTTTATTTCTTAAAAAAGAAATAAAAGATTATTTTGAAATACAAGGAATACCTCCTTACGAACTAAGGAGTAAGAAACTTCCAAATTTTGAAATGAATCAATGGAAAAAATGGTTAAAAAGTAACTATCAATACGATTTATCTGAGATAAAATGGTCTCGATTAGTACCAAAAAAATGGCGAAATAGAGTTAGAGTTAAGGTTGAAAATAAAAGTTTAAAAAACAAAAAATGGAATTCATATTCATATGAAAAAGAACAATTAATTAATTACAAAAATGCCAAAAATTCTGAAGCCCATTTATTCTTATTATCAGATCAAAACGATAATTTCAAAAAAAACTATAGATATGATGTTTTATCATCTAAATTTCTTTATTATGAAGATAAGAAAAAGTCATATCCTTATGGATTACCATTCCAAGTAAATAAAAACGAAGGATTTTCTTATCCTTATAATTACAACATACATAAAGAAAAATTAGTTGATATGTGGTGGAGTATCCCTATCACTAATTATTTAGGAATAACTAATATTATGGATATAGAGAAAAATACAGATAGAAAATATTTGGATTGGAAAATTCTCCATTTTTCTCTTAGAAATAAAATGGACATTGGAGCCTGGGTCGATACCAGTACTAGCAATACAAAAAATACTAAGACTAAACCTAAGAATTATGAAATTGTTAATAAAATGGATAAGGAAGGTATTTCTTATTGCACAATTTATCAAGAAATCAACCGATCCCATCAAAAAAAAAACGTTTTTGATTGGATGGGAATGAACGAAGAAATACTAAATAATCCTATATCGAATCTAGAATTTTGGTTCTTCCCAGAATTTTTCTTACTTTATAATGCATATAAAATGAAACCTTGGATTATACCAATGGATTTCCTTTTTTCAAATTTGAATGTAAGTGAAAATTTGAGTGAAAATAAAAACATCAATAGAAAGAAAAAAAAGAATCCTTTTATACCATCAAATGCAAAAAAAATTCTTGAATTAGAGAATCGAAATCAAGACAAAAATGAATTCGTAGGACAAGGAGATCTTGTATTAGATGTCCAAAAGAACTCTGAATCTGTTCTTTCAAACCAACAAAACAATATTGAAGAAGGTTATATGGAATCAGATATAAAAAAACGTAGAAAGAAAAAACAAGACAAGAGTAATACAGAAACAGAATTATATTCCTTGCTAAAAAGGTATTTGCTTTTTCAATTGAAATGGAATGATTCTTTCAATCAAAAACTGATGGAAAATCTCAAAGTATATTCTTTCCTGTTTAAATTGAAAAATCCAAGAGAAATTACTATATCCTCTATTGAAAGGAGAGAAATGAATCTGAATATAATGCGGATTCCGAAAGATTTAGCTCTTACAGAATTCATGAAAAGGGGGGTATTGATTATTGAACCGGTTCGTCTGTTTGTAAAGGGTGATGGACAATTTATTATGTATCAAACCATAAATATTTCATTGGTTCATAAGAGTAAACGCCAAAATAATCAAAAACGATACAATGAAAATGTTGCTAAAAAGAATTTGGCTGAATTGGTTCCAAGACATCAAAGGATGACGCAAAATCGAGACAAAAACAATTATGATTTGCTTGCTCCTGCAAATATTTTATCGCCTCGGTGTCGTAGAGAATTAAGAATTCTAATTTGTTTCAATTCAAGGAATAATAATGGTGTGGATAAAGAAAAAAAACCAGTATTTTGCAATGGGAATGGGGTAAAAAACTATAATCAATTTTTTGATGAAAGCAAAGGCTTTGATCGAGATAAAAATCAACTTATAAAATTAAAATTCTTTCTTTGGCCCAATTATCGAGTAGAAGATTTAGCTTGTATGAATCGTTATTGGTTTGATACTAATAACAGCAGTCGTTTTAGTATATTAAGAATACACATGTATCCACGATGAAAAATTCATTTATGATAATTCATCTTATATATTATATTCCTTATCATCTGGTAGATAAATAAACGCACATGCGCCTTGTCTTACATTCAATTCCAATACATGGTACTAATTCAATGACGTATCCATTATATCCATAAATGAATCAACAGAATTTTCTTTATTTATTATCTTTGATAAAATGGATAAAATGAATGAAGAAAATAAAGAAATTAGGATTTCGGATTATTGTGTATACCAGATTAAAATAGTTGGTATTATTATTACTGATCGGGAAAATTCCATATCATATTTGATAAAAATAAAAAAGGAAGGTTAAGAATTTATGACAAAAAATTCATTCATATCTGTTATTTCGCATGAAGAAAACGAAGAAAACAGGGGGTCTGTTGAATTTCAAGTATTCTGTTTTACCAATAAGATACGGAGACTTACTTCACATTTGGAATTACACAAAAAAGACTATTCATCTCAAAGAGGTCTACGAAAAATTCTTGGAAAACGTCAACGATTACTGGCTTATTTGTCAAAAAAAAATCAAGTACGTTATAAAGAATTAATCAATGAATTGAACATTCGAAAGCTAAAAACACGCTAATTTGAAGAGTCGGTTTGAATTATTTGATTTATTAGATCTTGAATTTTGATGAACTTCTTTTTGTTTTCAGCAATTCATAGAAAAATGAATTCATGAAAGAATGAATCGGGGAAAAACCTATGACTGTACCAATTACAAGAAAAGACCTCATGATAGTCAATATGGGCCCTCACCACCCATCAATGCATGGCGTTCTCCGACTCATCGTTACTTTAGATGGTGAAGATGTTATTGACTGTGAACCAATATTGGGTTATTTACACAGAGGAATGGAAAAAATTGCGGAAAACCGAACAATTATACAATATCTGCCTTATGTAACACGTTGGGATTATTTAGCTACTATGTTCACAGAAGCAATAACTGTAAATGGACCAGAACAATTGGGAAATATTCAAGTACCTAAGAGGGCTAGCTATATCAGAGTAATTATGTTGGAGTTAAGTCGTATAGCTTCTCATTTGTTATGGCTTGGCCCTTTTATGGCAGATATTGGCGCCCAGACCCCCTTCTTCTATATTTTCAGAGAAAGAGAATTGGTATATGATTTATTCGAAGCTGCCACCGGTATGAGAATGATGCATAATTATTTTCGTATCGGAGGAGTAGCTGCCGATCTACCTTATGGATGGATAGATAAATGTTTAGATTTTTGTGATTATTTTTTAACAGGGATTGATGAATACCAAAAACTTATTACGCGAAATCCTATTTTTTTAGAACGCGTTGAGGGGGTGGGCGTTATTGGTGGAGAAGAAGCAATAAATTGGGGTTTATCAGGACCAATGCTACGAGCTTCCGGAATACAATGGGATCTTCGTAAAGTTGATCATTATGAGTCTTATGACGAATTTGATTGGGAAGTCCAATGGCAAAAAGAAGGAGATTCTTTAGCTCGTTATTTAATACGAATCGGCGAAATGGCGGAATCCATCAAAATTATTCAACAAGCTTTAGAAGGAATCCCAGGGGGTCCTTATGAAAATTTAGAAATCCGGCGCTTTAATAGGATAAAATATCCTGAATGGAATGATTTTGAATATCGATTCATTAGTAAAAAACCGTCTCCTGCTTTTGAATTGTCGAAACAAGAACTTTATGTGAGAGTCGAAGCCCCAAAGGGAGAATTGGGCATATTTTTGATAGGAGATCAAAGTGTTTTTCCGTGGAGATGGAAAATTCGCCCACCGGGTTTTATCAATTTGCAAATTCTTCCTCAGTTAGTTAAAAAAATGAAATTGGCTGATATTATGACGATATTAGGTAGCATAGATATCATTATGGGGGAAGTTGATCGTTGAAATGATAATTGATACAAGAGAAGTACAAACTATCAATTCTTTTTCCAGATTGGAATCCTTAAAAGAGATTTATGGGACTATATGGATGTTTGTCCCTATTGTGATTCTCGTATTGGGAATCACAATAGGTGTACTGGTGATTGTGTGGTTAGAAAGAGAAATATCCGCGAGTATACAACAACGTATTGGACCCGAATACGCCGGTCCGTTGGGAATTCTTCAAGCTCTAGCAGATGGGACAAAACTACTTTTTAAAGAGAATCTTCTTCCATCTAGAGGGGATATACGTTTATTTAGTATCGGGCCTTCTATAGCAGTCATATCAATTTTACTAAGTTATTCAGTAATTCCTTTTAGCTATCGCCTTGTTCTAGCCGATCTCAGTATTGGTGTTTTTTTATGGATCGCCATTTCAAGTATTGCTCCAATTGGACTTCTTATGTCAGGATATGGATCAAATAATAAATATTCTTTTTTAGGTGGTTTACGGGCTGCTGCCCAATCAATTAGTTATGAAATACCATTAACTCTATGCGTGTTATCAATATCTCTACGTGTGATTCGTTGAGACATAAGTCTTCCTCCATTTTATTTTAAGTTTTTACGAAGAATGAAATTTAAACGTAGTGAATAGATATCTTTATTTTTTTATTCACTGCTCGGGTTGATAAACTAAACCAGATAGTTAGATGAGTGAAAGAAAACGGCTTGGAAATTCGATTCGCCGTAAAAAATTTGAATCTCATTTCCCAGGTACAGGGGTTAAACGAAAATAAACATAAGCAGTCAAAACTGTTTACCCCAAGATTGATTAATTAGTCATCAGGGCTTGAAGCGGGTTGAAAAGATCAACTTTATGGAGTTTTTACTATCTTTTCTATGAATTACCATAGAGATTGAGCAAAAATGAGTGGATGATTAGGAACACAAAAGTACACAAAGGATTCGTAATAGAGATTATGTAAGTTATCCGAAGAAATATTTATACATAAAAGAAATACTAAATTGGTGCTTTAAATTGGTAGAAATGATAAAGTAGTACTCCAAAAAATTCCGATCCAGAGTATGCTCCTATCCACCGATTAAGTGAATGACTATCAGGAACGAAGTAATCCTTTACTTTGTTTTAGTTTTATTTTAAGCCTAAATAAAAGAAATAAGAGGAACGCAAAAAATTTAAATACGTAATTGCACAAAAAAATATTCATGGAAATGCAATTTTTGTCACGTCATAAATGATGAATGAATGTTTCATTCTTTTTCGGAAGCGAAAATAAGAAGGTGAAATATTTTTTATTGGTAAATAGAGTATTTTATTTAAGGATTAAGTTATTACTCAAAAAAAAAACTTGAAATTCTTAAACTTAAAGTAAAGAATGAGATCAATTCTGAAGCACTTTTTTTTTATAGTATAGCAGACAGAATTCCATTAGTCTAATTCAGGAACGTTCGATTAATTTTGACTTTATCGATTATCCAAACATATCAAGATTAAAGAATATCGAATAAGTCCTTAGATTTATTTATGGCTCTCGAGGAGCCGTATGAGGTGAAAATCTCATGTACGGTTCTGTAATAGCGATGATAAGAGTGATCTTTTTATCGACTATGATTATCTAACAGTTCAAGTACAGTCGATATAGTTGAGGCGCAGTCAAAATATGGTTTTTGGGGATGGAATTTGTGGCGGCAACCTATAGGGTTTATTGTGTTTATAATTTCTTCTCTAGCAGAATGCGAGAGATTGCCTTTTGATTTACCAGAAGCCGAAGAAGAATTAGTAGCAGGTTATCAAACTGAATATTCAGGTATAAAATTCGGTTTATTTTATGTTGCTTCCTATCTAAATCTACTAGTCTCTTCGTTATTTGTAACAGTTCTTTACTTGGGTGGTTGGAATCTCTCTATTCCATACATAGTCATTCCTGAATTTTTTGAAATAAACAAAGCGTATGGAGTCTTTGGAACGACAATTGGTGTTTTCATTACATTAGCTAAAACTTTTTTGTTCTTGTTCATTTCTATCGCAACAAGATGGACTTTACCTAGACTAAGAATGGACCAATTATTAAATCTTGGATGGAAATTTCTTTTACCTATTTCTTTAGGTAATCTATTATTAACAACTTCTTCCCAACTCCTTTCATTATAAATTCTATAAAATATAAAAAATCGAATATTTGATTCAAATATTCAAATTCAATTTATAGCTTGTAGCAAACAAGAGAAAGAAACAAAATCAAATTTTTTATTGATATTTATCATATGTTCCCTATGGTAACTGGGTTCATTAATTATGGTCAACAAACAGTACGGGCGGCAAGGTACATTGGTCAAGGTTTTATGATTACCCTATCCCACGCCAACCGTTTACCTGTAACTATTCAATACCCTTATGAAAAATTGATCACATCGGAGCGTTTTCGTGGTCGAATTCACTTTGAATTTGATAAATGCATTGCTTGTGAAGTATGTGTTCGTGTATGTCCTATAGATCTACCCGTTGTTGATTGGAAATTGGAAGCCGATATTCGCAAGAAACGATTGCTTAATTACAGTATTGATTTCGGAATCTGTATATTTTGTGGTAATTGTGTTGAGTATTGTCCAACAAATTGTTTATCAATGACTGAAGAATATGAGCTTTCTACTTATGATCGTCACGAATTAAATTATAATCAAATTGCTCTGGGTCGTTTACCAATATCAATAACGGATGATTACACAATTCGAACAATTTTGAATTCTCCTCAAACAAAAGAGAAATCTCGTGATTGAAGAACAATTCCCAAGTACTAAGGTTCTTTTTTTGAATTTTAATTGAAATTCAAAAAATTTCTTCTTGGTTACTAACTAAAAATCTCGACTATTCACTATTCTATTGGTTGATGAAAATCGCAACTTAATTTGTTTTGTATTGATATTTACTATAATGATTGCAAATAGTTTCGAACTATCCTTCCCTTCCGATAAAAAAGAATATGATGGGTCTAATAACTTTACCTACAGCAAGTAGTACACATTAGGATTTACCAATTAAGAACACATGAACCTCCTTTTTCCTGTTCAAGTCAATAAGATCATGAAAAATTCCGATTTTTTTATCTCTTATTTTACATATAATGGATTTACCTGGACCAATACATGATTTTCTTTTAGTCTTTCTGGGGTCAGGTCTTATATTAGGGGGTCTAGGAGTGGTATTTTTTACCAATACTATTTTTTCTGCCTTTTCGCTGGGATTGGTTCTTGTTTGTATATCTTTATTCTATATTCTAGCAAACTCTCATTTTGTAGCTTCTGCGCAACTCCTTATTTATGTGGGAGCTATAAATATTTTAATAATATTTGCTGTAATGTTCATGAATGGGCCAGAATATGACAAAGATTTTAATCTTTGTACTGTTGGGGACGGGGCTACTTCGTTGGTTTGTACAAGTCTTTTTATTTCATTAATTAATACTATTCTAAATACATCATGGTATGGGATTATTTGGACTACAAGATCAAACCAGATTCTAGAACAAGATTTGATAAATAATAGTCAACAAATAGGAATTCATTTATCAACAGATTTTTTTCTTCCATTTGAACTAATTTCAATAATTCTTTTAGTTGCTTTAATAGGTGCAATTGCTGTGGCTCGTCAATGAGTTATTTTTTAAACTATAAATTAAAAGAAAAATTCGATTTTATCATATTCATTTCCATTCAATTCTATTTGAATTGATGTATAAAATGAAAATACTTTCCTATTTTTTTGCTCTTAATTTATTCGATTCTAACTTGTTATATTCTAGTCAATCAAATCGGTTTAACTGTTGTTCATATTGAAATGAATCGAGATTGATAAGGAGTTGGTCAATGATGCTTGAACATGTACTTGTTTTGAGTGCCTATTTATTTTCTATGGGGATTTATGGATTAATCACGAGTCGAAATTTAGTTCGGGCTCTTATGTGTCTTGAACTTATATTGAATGCGGTTAATCTCAATTTTGTAACATTTTCTGATTTTTTTGATAGTCGCCAATTAAAAGGAAATATTTTCTCCATTTTTGTTATAGCTATTGCAGCCGCTGAAGCAGCTATTGGACCGGCTATTGTTTCTTCAATTTATCGTAACAGAAAATCCACTCGTATCAATCAATCAAATTTATTGAATAAGTAGTATTTTTTTTTTAATTCTATTATATTTTATATTAACTATATTATTATATTAGAATTATAGAAATTGAAATTTGAATAGTCATCAAATTAATTCAAATTAGGTTACTAGGTACAGCACCTTAAGCTATAATCATACTGTCAAAAATGGAATAAATCAAAGTATTTTGGACCTCTTTTATATTCTCTAGTTATTTTCTAATAATTCTAATAAGCCGATCCAATCCAGAAGTCGGTTGATTCGACAAATTCTGGTAAATCATTGATTCGTCTGGTATTTTAATATATGGTTCATTTACTTTACTAGAACTAGATCGAAAATTAATGAAGTTAAAAAAAATTATAGATACAATGTCACATTCAGTAAAGATTTATGATACATGTATAGGGTGTACTCAATGTGTCCGAGCTTGTCCCACAGATGTATTAGAAATGATACCTTGGGATGGATGTAAGGCTAAACAAATAGCTTCTGCTCCAAGAACAGAGGACTGTGTCGGTTGTAAGAGATGTGAATCCGCTTGTCCAACAGATTTTTTAAGTGTTCGGGTTTATTTATGGCATGAAACAACTCGCAGTATGGGTCTAGCTTATTGATAGATACGTTCCAGAAAACTCCACTTGAATCCATTTATTCTATTTGGATTTTTTTTTACCGACAAAACCCCGTACCCGAAAAGAAAAATTTTTCTTTTCGGGTACG